CACTTATGGGAGTTGCAATGGCTCTATTTGCAATATTTCTATCTATTATTTTAGAAATTTATAATTCATCTGTTTTACTGGATGGAATTTCAATGAATTAGTTCATAAAAACTAGGAAGTCCTAGTTTTTCAATAAAAAAATAGTATTTTACTTATACTTACTTAATGCTTAAAATACTTAATACTTCAACTTAATATTACCTAAGACTTGGATTTCATTCTGGTAGTTCGATCGTGAAATTTATTTGTTTCGATATTTCATTTCCGGAATATGAGCGTGTGACTTGTTATAATTGATCCTATTGATAATACAGAGAATGGACCTGTCATCTCTATCAAGATGATTCTACCTCGTCAGATATTTATTATAGTCTCTGAAGCACGGACTATATAGAATAGATCAAGAAAAGAAATATTTGAACTATGATTCATACCTATTATTCAGACCTCGCAACCGGATTAAAAAAAAATGGAAATAGGTCTTTTATAAATAAAACAATTTTTTCTTTCATACTTCTTTTGACCAAAATAAACCTCTTTCTCTATATTTTGTTGAGTTATTACATTCATTGAAGAAGTGATGATCAAATGGTTTTTACTCAGAAAACCTTTGAGTTTAGTTTTGGCTTTCTTAAATCATCGTGGTTCTAGTATGAATCTGAGGTTTCAATTGATTCATAGGGTCTCAACAAGAGAATTCCTATCAAACAAACAAAAAAAAAAAATAGGGAAGAGAAGATTCAAGAGGCCTGTCACGATTAACATAAAGAAAGATGGATGAGCCAACTTGAGATTTTATTTCTTAGCATTATCATCACAAAGAAGAGATTCCGGATTTTTCTTACTTCGTATCTTTGGGTCAAATCGAGTCAAGCGGCTAAGCCACAAGAAGTTTGAAACTCTCTATTCCATATCCGTTGAACCCAGTATTTGTGTGTTTCGGTTTGAGCCGTACGAGATGAAATTCTCATATACGGCTCTCAGAGGGGGAGTCTTTCTTGGGTTACCTATCTCAATAAAGTATATGATTGGTTCGAGGAACGTCTCGAGATTCAAGCGATTGCAGATGATATAACTAGTAAATATGTTCCTCCTCATGTCAACATATTTTATTGTCTAGGGGGGGTTACGCTTACTTGTTTTTTAGTACAAGTAGCTACGGGTTTTGCTATGACCTTTTACTATCGTCCAACTGTTACAGAGGCTTTTTCCTCTGTTCAATACATAATGACTGAGGCCAACTTTGGTTGGTTAATTCGATCAGTTCATCGATGGTCAGCAAGTATGATGGTTCTAATGATGATCTTGCACGTATTTCGTGTGTATCTTACAGGTGGTTTTAAAAAACCCCGCGAATTAACTTGGGTTACAGGGGTGGTTCTCGCTGTATTGACCGCATCTTTTGGCGTAACTGGTTATTCCTTACCTCGGGACCAAATTGGCTATTGGGCAGTAAAAATTGTAACAGGCGTGCCTGAAGCTATTCCTATAATAGGATCACCCTTGGTAGAATTATTACGTGGAAGTGCTAGTGTGGGCCAGTCTACTTTGACTCGTTTTTATAGTTTACATACTTTTGTATTGCCTCTTCTTACTGCCGTATTTATGTTAATGCACTTTCCAATGATACGTAAGCAAGGTATTTCGGGTCCTTTATAGAGAAGGCAGATCATAGATATTTGTAATTTATCATATCGGGGAGGAACAAGAGTCTTTCATTGCTACAAATATGGATTATTTAAAAATAAGGCATGTTATTTGGATACTTCTATTCAACTCTGAAGTATTGTTTATTTGATACGAATCAAATAGTTGAAGTATATTTTTCTAAAAGAGGATGGATTATGGGAGTGTGTGACTTGAACTATTGATTGGTCCATGCAGATATATGATTTTATCCGCCACGTTGGAATTCACAACCTAACGTGTCTCCGCATCCAACCATCACGTCAGTCCCTTATATGTAGCATAGGATAGGCCGGTTCACTTGAGGAGAATATTTTCTATGATCATACCCGAATCATGTCATGCATGAACAGGCTCCGTAAGATCCCTAGACTAGAATGATCCAATGTTCTATTTATTCCACTTTTTTTGATTTTTCTTTTTTTTTTTTAGTAATTTTCTTATAATTAATTTATAGTATTAATATTTCGTATTAATTTGATAGTAATCTTAGTAAGTTTTTTATAGTATGTAGATGCATTCATTTCCTCTGCATCGACCCTGAATCTATGATACTATTGGAGTTAAATAGGGGATCTAAAGAAGAACAGGGGCTAGACTTTATTAGTAACAAGTAAAAATTTTGTATTTTTGTATGTAATATGTAATACAATCGAGATGTTGTGGGGATAAATACCAACCAAAAGACATGAGACAATCCAAAAAGCACTTGATCATGATCAAATTTGTAAGCCTACTTGGATATTGAGCATTTCCTTGTTGCCAGAACTGAATTCTTTGCAATTAATAATGAATCGTTGAAACTCGGGGAAATGGAATTTTATAAATCTTTTCTTACATAGAGTCATTCTACATTATATATGTAGATATATATGAAATATAGATCTTCTATGGACCTATTTATGTTCTATGGATCTATTTCTGTGATTCTTTTGATTCTTGCTCGAGCCGGATGATAAAAAATTATCATGTCCGGTTCCTTTGGGGGATGGATCCACAAGAATTCACCTATCCAAATAACAAAGAAACCTGATTTGAATGATCCTGTATTAAGAGCTAAATTGGCTAAAGGGATGGGACATAATTATTATGGAGAACCTGCATGGCCCAATGATCTTTTATATATTTTTCCAGTAGTAATTCTAGGCACTATTGCATGTAATGTGGGTTTAGCAGTTCTAGAGCCGTCAATGATCGGTGAACCAGCGGATCCGTTTGCAACTCCGTTGGAAATATTACCCGAATGGTACTTCTTTCCCGTATTTCAAATACTTCGCACAGTACCCAATAAGTTATTGGGTGTTCTTTTAATGGTTTCAGTACCAATAGGATTATTGACAGTACCTTTTTTAGAGAATGTCAATAAATTCCAAAATCCATTTCGTCGTCCAGTAGCTACAACAGTCTTTTTGATCGGTACCGCAGTAGCTCTTTGGTTAGGTATTGGAGCAACTTTACCTATTGAGAAATCCCTAACTTTAGGTCTTTTTCAAATTGATTAAACCGTGAAATACCACGACATAGGTATCTAAGGAAGATCCCCTTCTGGATCTTCCCTAGATACATCAATCTTATTATGATCTATTCTGAAAATATATGGACCGTGTCGGAGATTAAAAACTTATTCTATTCTTTATTTATTTCTAAAAACTAAAAAAAGAAAAAATTCCAATGGATTTAAAATGAAAACTTTTTCTTAGGTAAATTGATTGCAAAATGCTTCTGTAGAGTGCCCAATATCTGTTTTACATCTTCTATTCGAAAATATTTTATTTTCATAAGATCTTCTTGACTGTTACTCAAAAGGTCCAATAATGTATGTATATTGGACCTTTTGAGACAATTATAGGTCCTGGAAGACAATTCTGATTGGTCAATAAAAATACATGTCAATGGAATTTCTTTTTTGTTTTTCTTGAGATTAGTGAATCTGTCTTGAAAGGAAAAAAGGGGCAGATTCCATCTGTTTTCATTTTCCTCGAAATTCATGCCCTCTTCCTCTGCATGTAGAAAAGGAATCAATAAATCAATCAAATTACGAGAAGCCTCATAAAGTGCTTCTTTAGGAGTTAAACTTCCATTCGTCCATATTTCTAGAAAGAGTATCTCTTGTTTTTCATCCCCATTCCCATAAGAATGAATACTATGATTCGCATTTCGAACAGGCATAGATACAATATCTATAGGATAACTTCCATCGTGAGAGTCGTTTGTGGATTTCATATGATATCCGCGATCTCTCTTGATTTGTAATTCAATATACAAATCAATTGATTCTGTCAGGTTAGCTATATGCTGTGTCGTATCAACTATTTCTACAGAAGGTGGTGAGATGATATCTTGAGCTGTTATGTATTTTGGACCCCTGACGCAAATGGATGCGTCCCTAACTCCATAGAGATTACTTCTCAATACAATCTCTTTCAAATTTATTAAAATCTCATGTACTGATTCTTCAATACCTGCTATTGTAGAATATTCATGCAGCACATTTTCAGATGTTGCACGTGTGATACATGTTCCTTCTATTTCTCCAAGTAAAGCCCTTCGCATGGCAATACCTATGGTATCGGCTTGACCTTTCATAAGCGGGGACAAAACGAAACGACCATAATAAAGACGCTTGCTGTCTACTCTTGATTCAACACATTTCCACTGTAGTGTTCGAGTGGATCCTGCTACTTCTTCTCGAACCATACTCTTATTTTTCTTTTATTTATGATTATTGGATTAGATCATTGAATCATTTATTTCTCTTGGAATCTCTTGAATTCTTATTTCTACACACGTCTTTTTTTAGGGGGGCGACATCCATTATGCGGCATGGGTGTTACATCACGTACGAAACTTAATAGCATCCCATTTCTACGAATGGCTCGTAATGCCGCATCTCTTCCGAGACCTGGACCCTTTATCATAACTTCTGCTCGTTGCATACCCTGATCAACTAATGTACGAATAGCATTAAATGCCGCGGCTTGAGCAGCATAGGGTGTTCCCTTTCTTGTACCTCTGAATCCAGAAGTACCTGCGGAAGCCCAAGAAACCACCCGACCTCGTACGTCTGTAACAGTTACAATAGTATTGTTGAAACTTGCTTGAACATGAATAACTCCTTTTGGTATTCTACGTTCACTCTTATTTGAACCAATACGTGCATTCTTACGTAAACCAATTTTTGATATAGGTTTTGTCATATTTTATTAGATCATATTCATAAGAATAAAATAAAAAGAAAGAAGAATCAGAAATCTACATAAAGATACAGATAAAGGAATATCCATTTCATATGAAAACAAATTCTTTTTACATGTACATGTTACATGTACATGAGTTTTTCTTTTAAAAAGTTCTTGATTTAAAACTTGAGAAGGATTACCCCTGTCTCTGTTTATGTCTCGGATTGGAACAAATGACTCTAATTCGTCCCCGCCTACGAATCAAGCGACATTTTTCACAAATTTTACGAACAGAAGCCCTTATTTTCATATTTATTATTCCTTACTTTCATTCTGAATCTATTTTTTTTTTTGAAAAAAAAATCAGTTTATTGCATTTTTGAACTTCGAATTATATCCCTACGAAAAGGATGTTTAAAAGAATGATCTAATCGTTCGAATCTTTTTTGCGAAGTCTATAAATTATACGTCCCCTGGTTGAATCATAACGACTCATTTCAATTTTGACTCTATCTCCGGGTAGTATACGTATAAAACTGCGCCGGATTCTTCCTGAAATATAACCTAGAATTAGATCTTCATTATCTAACTGAACTCGGAACATACCGTTGGGAAGTGATTCAGTAATTAAACCCTCATGAATTAATTTTTGTTCTTTCATTCCAGGGAACCCCCTTTAAGTATCAACTAATAGAGGAAGAGTTCTATAATTCACTTCTCCTCTCTATTTTACAAATAGTAAGTTCGAGAGAAAATTAGGGTATTCAGGAGAATCACCATATATAACACAAAATTTCTCCTCCAATTTTTTCTAGTCGAGCTTCTCGATCTGTCATTATACCTCGAGAAGTAGAAAGAATTACAATTCCCATTCCGCCTAAAATCTTAGGAATTCGTTGATAGTTGGAATAGATTCGTAGACCGGGTCGGCTGATACGTTTTAAAATTATTTTATTTCCTTTCCTAGTCTTTCTATGTCGTAAGGTTAAAACCAAGAATTTTTTTTGACTTTCTTGATGTTTTCGAACATTTTCAATAAAACCTTCTCGTAAAAGTATTTTCACAATGTTTTTAGTGATATTAGTAGATACTATTTGAACTCTTCCCTTTTGATCTATGTCAGCATTTCTTATAGAAGTTAATATATCGGCAATAATGTCCCTACCCATGACGAACTATAGTTATTGGTGCCTCCTAATTTTGATATAATCAACATGCTTCTTTTTTGTTTTATTTTTTATTGAATTTTTTTTTTGAAATTCTTAAATTATAAAAAATTATTAGAAATTTAAAGTATATGCATGAGACACAATCTATTCTATCTATGTCTATTAATCGGATTTCTTTCAGATATTTGAATATTATAAATATTCCATATGATAGATTATAGATATAGAATAGATTCTATATTCTATATCTATAATCTATATATATATAGTATAGGATATATCCTATTTTTCATCTATAAGACTTCGGGTGCTAATGAAACTATTTTAGTAAAATTCAATTGTCGCAATTCTCGAGCAATCGCACCAAAAATTCGAGTTCCCTTTGGATTTCCTTCTTGATCAATGATAACCGCTGCATTGTCATCATATCGTATTATCATGCCATTATCACGTTTGAGTTCTTTACACGTGCGTACAATCACAGCTCTAATTATTTCTGATCTTTCTATAGGCATGTTGGGCACTGCTTCTTTGATTACAGCAACAATAACATCGCCAATATGAGCATATCGGTGATTACCAGTTCCTATGATTCGAATACACATTAATTCTTGAGCTCCACTGTTATCCGCTACATTCAAAAGGGTCTGAGGTTGAATCATATCATTTTTATTTTAATCTCTTATTTCAATGCAAGGGATAATGGAAAAAAGAAATATTGTCTGTCCAGAGATAAAGAAATCCGTGGTTGTTTTTTCATTCTCAATACTCCTTCTTATTTTACTTTTGTTTACCTATCCTGAAATAACAAATTGAGTTCGTATAGGCATTTTGCATGCAGCTATTTGCATAGCAGTTTTGGCTACAGTTTCTGATACTCCACTCATTTCATAAAGTATTCGACCCGGTTTAACAACAGATACCCAATATTCGGGGGATCCCTTGCCCGAACCCATACGTGTTTCTGTAGGTCTTAAAGTAACAGGTTTGTCGGGAAAGATACGTACCCATATCTTTCCACCACGACGCGCATATCGTGTCATTGCTCTTCGCCCTGCTTCTATTTGTCTAGCTGTGATCCAAGCAGGTTCAAGTGCCTGAAGAGCGTATCTGCCAAAACAAATATGATTGCCTCGGCAAGATATTCCTTTCATTCTACCTCTATGTTGTTTACGAAATCTGGTTCTTTTGGGGTTATAGTTGATGGTCATTTCTGAATTCCATCTCTACTGCAAAGCTGGACATGAGAGTTTCTTCTCATCCAGCTCCTCGCGAATGAAATGATTCAATAATATTACATATACACATGTATTTATGTATTTCATTCTAATTTCATTCTAAGAAAGAATATACTAATTTTTTTTATATTGAATTTGTTACATAGGTAGTTGTATATATAATGCTTCTTTCTTTTATCAAAATTTATAAAGTATTTTACTTTACCTCTATTGAATCACGCCAACAGTCATCCAATAAATAAAATTGTTAAATTAAATAAAAATAAAGAAAGTTTTCGCGGGCGAATATTGACTCTTTCCTCCTTCATTTGTAGGGTCAATTCATGACCATTTAGAAGAAATCCATTTTTTCTTGGTTCATTCCGCCATCCTACCCAATGAATCATTAGGATTGATTCGTTTTCAAGAAAATCCTATGTAATCACAGGTTCCATCGTTCCCATAGCTTCTCTATTAATACTTAGGCCTGAACTCTGCAATGGAGCTCTCAACAAAATCTGTTATTTGTTTCCGAGTCAATCTCCTCAGTTTTTTTTAACCCGAAGCTCAATTCAATTATTCTCTATTTTTTATTATTTCTATTATCTATTTTTCTATCTTTGATATCTTATTATTTCTTTATCTATCTTATTACATACATAATAGACTGACTATATTATCCATATTGATTAGATTATTTAGATTATTATTTTAATTTCATTTTTTTTTTATTATATTTCTTATATTTTCTTTCTATTTTTTATTTGTATATTTTGTATTCTATTGTAATTGTATATTTTGTATTTTTATTTGATGTTGATGCTTTATAACACTGCCTTTATTTATGGGGTAATTCTTCATAAACCATACATACGGGAATCATATATCATTGAGATCTTTATTCTCTCTTTCTATCATCCTTCCTTTTTTCCACATCCCTTTTTTTCACAATTCATAATCAGATTTCTTTTTTATGAAAAGAATTTCAGTTGCTACAACTATATGATTGATTCAGTCATATAGTGACTGTTTCTTGGGATCTCGACAATACGAAGCAATAAGTTGGTTATTAGTTTTGAGTTTCTTTAGTTTTTATAGTTACTAAGTTTATAGTGGGGTCAGCCTTTTTTTTTCAATCTCAATTCTCAACTCTAAAGAAAAAATTAACGAGTCACACACTGAGCATAGCAATTATACTAAAATCTAAATTAAATTTAAATAAAGGGTAAATCAAATTTTTATTCAACCTTATATAATTATAATTGTTCGTTTTTCTTTGATTAAGAAAAAGAAGAAAAGAGTTTCTAAATTTTTTCTATCGATGAGCAGAATGGCGAGATAAAGAAAGGTCCATTATTCTTATTTTCTTATTCTTGGTTTACAAATATCCAAATTTTGATGCCTAAGACTCCATAGATAGTTCTAATTGTATGGGAACAGTGATCAATTTTAGCGCGAATTGTTTGTAAAGGAACCCTGCCTTCTCTGATCCATTCGACACGTGCAATCTCTTTTCCGTCGATACGCCCTGCAATTTGCACTTGAATTCCTTTTGTACCCGTTTGTTCAGTTAATTCAATAGCTTTTTTCATTGCCTTTCGAAATGAGACTCTATTTTTTAATTGTAAAGCTATATATTCTGCAAGAATATTAGGTTGTCCATAAGGCTTTTCAATTCTTGTGATAGCAATGTTGAGTCTCCGATTTACAGAATGAAACTCTTTTTGTACATTCATCTGTAATTCTTCGACTCCCCGTGTTCGTCCTTCTATTAATAAATTGGGAAATCCAATATAGATTATGACTTGAATCAAATCTATTCTTTTTTTAATTCCTATACGGACAATTCCTTCTAAACCCGAGGATATTTTCTTATTTTTTTTTACATAGTCCTTAATACAATTCCGTATTCTTTCATCTTCTTGTAGACCCATGGAAAAATTCTTTGGTTTTGCGAACCAAAAAGAATGATGACTTTGAGTTATTCCAAGTCTGAAACCAAGTGGATTTATTTTTTGTCCCATATTTTTCTATTATTTTTCCATCCATTTTTTTCTAAATAGGAATCTAAATTTTATATTTTTCTTTTAAAAAAATCTTTATATGACAAGTGGTTTTTTTTATCAGATAATTACGTCCTCGAGCCCGGGGTCTTAACTTTTTCACAATAGCACCTCTATTGACTTCAGCTTTACTAATAAATAAATCAGCTTCATTCAAACCCATATTATGACTAGCATTTGCTGCTGCAGAATAAACTAATTTTAAAATTGGATAAGATGCCCAATAAGGCATTAGTTCCAGTATCATGAGTGTTTCCTCATAAGAACGTCCGCGAATCTGATCAATTACTCTTCGTGCTTTGAAAACAGACATACATATATGTTGAGCTAAAACTTTTGCTTCTCTATCCGAATTTTTGTTCTTTATCATAAAAGTTCTCCCCCGCCAATGAATGATAAGTGCCTAGGTGAAGTATAGTATAAGATAAGTCAGAAAAGTATAAGTCTTATTAGTATACTAGAAAAAGAAAAGAAATATACCTATACTCTTACTATAAGATAAAGACTCTTAAGTCTAAATACTATTAAGATAAGGCTTTTCACATGAATACTTAGTAGAACGACTAACGACGAGATTTATTATCGTTTCTCGCGTGTCTCACGAAAGTGAGAGTAGGTGCGAATTCTCCCAATTTGTGACCGACCATACGATCTGTGATATAAATAGGTAAATGTTCCTTTCCATT